ATAATTTGTCCTAGGAAGCGTGACAAATGTTGTTGTGTGTGTTAAAAATTTTTTATATATATATATATACAAAAAAATTTTTTAAAAAAAGTGTAGTTTGGTCCAGACAAACATAACAAATTACTAAAAAAGGCTTTGTAGTTCAATCCTAACAAAGGTAACATATTTTGTTACAAATTTAACAAGTTTTATAAGCGTGTTAGAAGATATTAGGATAAAAAATTTGGTAACAAACCAAATTTTAATGGGTATACAAATAAAAATTGTTGGTTCGTTCATTTGTAATAGGGTGTAGTGGTGACCGCAATTAGTTAACAATTGATCAGTTTAGTCGAATCTCGTTTTAGGGGTTTGGCGAGGAAAAAAATTTGATTAAACAAGAAAAATTGTTAGTAGGGGGGTAGGGGGGTTTGCCATAAAAAAAAATGTATTTTATTTTATTAAAATTTTAATTTTTATGGTTAAATTTAGTAGTATAAATAATTTGTTTATAGTAGAGTATTTGTTGTTAAAATTTTTATTTTTACGCGATGAGCGTGGTACGCGGATAAATTGAACCAAAAACTTTAAACTAGAAATTTTTTGGAGAAATTTTTTAAAAATTGGCTTAAATTTGCTAAAATGTGCGTCCAATTTTTCGGGGGTGCGCTAAGGGTACAAAAAAATATGTCTACCAAGCATTAAGGAAATAATACCATATAGAGAGCTTGCACGAAGACCATTGCACTGTTACTCCAGGCTAGAAACCGGATCGGTAGGAGCACTCTGAAATGTAGCCTGAAGGGAAGAGAGATAAAAAAAATACCAGCTGCCAGGAAAACCAGTTATGCTATGAGCAAGGGTACGAGGGTAACTAACCCATTAACCAGAGGCCTTGGAAAAGGTGAGAAAGTGGTGATGGAGAGTAGGATGGTCCTGACCTAACAACCAGAGGCCTTGGAAAAAGTGAGGAAGTGATGCAACCTCAAGTTATGGACGTGACGCTAGGGAGGGGTGCCTTACATACAGGGGTTGATGATTCTCACGTGAGTTGCTAGATTAAGAAATAACCATGTATAAAATACACTTCCGTGCTGACGAGAGATGTTTCAGGTAATGTCCAAATGTAAGATTACGCGGGGTAGTGATTAGTGGATATCCATGAGGAAAAGGAATTATGCACGATGTATAGATAACGTTCTTTAATCAGATAAATAGGATATAATACCTAAATAATAGTCGTATGGTGTATAATAGTATGCACGTTAAACAGTTATGTATTATGTAAAATCTATAGGTACTAGTATAAAATATAATATTCATGGGGTAAAAATATTAATGCATAATTAAACATATACGTATTATGTCTAATTAATAGGATAATGTATATATATATATTTCATGGGGTAAATAGGTTAATGCACTATATACATAATAGTAAATTAATCACCACCCCATAAAAAAAAGATAAACTACTAAAGTAGGTTGGACTAGGATAAGTTTGAGATGAGGAAAATAAGCCGCGCGAGGCGGCATGTAAAAAGGAAAGTATGTTTGTTTGTTCATCATTTGAGATGGGGAAAATAAGCCGCGCGAGGCGGCATGTAAAAAGGAAAGTATGTTTGTTTGTTCATTATTTGAGATGGGGAAAACAAGCCGCGCGAGGCGGCATGTAAAAAGGAAAGTATGTTTGTTTGTTCATCATTTGAGATGGGGAAAATAAGCCGCGCGAGGCGGCATGTAAAAAGGAAAGTATGTTTGTTTGTTCATTATTTGAGATGGGGAAAACAAGCCGCGCGAGGCGGCATGTAAAAAGGAAAGTATGTTTGTTTGTTCATCATTTGAGATGGGGAAAATAAGCCGCGCGAGGCGGCATGTAAAAAGGAAAGTATGTTTGTTTGTTCATTATTTGAGATGGGGAAAATAAGCCGCGCGAGGCGGCATGTAAAAAGGAAAGTATGTTTGTTTGTTCATCATTTGAGATGGGGAAAATAAGCCGCGCGAGGCGGCATGTAAAAAGGAAAGTATGTTTGTTTGTTCATTATTTGAGATGGGGAAAACAAGCCGCGCGAGGCGGCATGTAAAAAGGAAAGTATGTTTGTTTGTTCATCATTTGAGATGGGGAAAATAAGCCGCGCGAGGCGGCATGTAAAAAGGAAAGTATGTTTGTTTGTTCATTATTTGAGATGGGGAAAACAAGCCGCGCGAGGCGGCATGTAAAAAGGAAAGTATGTTTGTTTGTTCATCATTTGAGATGGGGAAAATAAGCCGCGCGAGGCGGCATGTAAAAAGGAAAGTATGTTTGTTTGTTCATTATTTGAGATGGGGAAAATAAGCCGCGCGAGGCGGCATGTAAAAAGGAAAGTATGTTTGTTTGTTCATTATTTGAGATGGGGAAAATAAGCCGCGCAAGGCGGCATGTAAAAAGGAAAGTATGTTTGTTTGTTCATCATTTGAGATGGGGAAAACAAGCCGCGCAAGGCGGCATGTAAAAAGGAAAGTATGTTTGTTTGTTCATTATTTGAGATGGGGAAAACAAGCCGCGCAAGGCGGCATGTAAAAAGGAAAGTATGTTTGTTTGTTCATTATTTGAGATGGGGAAAATAAGCCGCGCAAGGCGGCATGTAAAAAGGAAAGTATGTTTGTTTGTTCATCGTTTGAGATGGGGAAAACAAGCCGCGCGAGGCGGCATGTAAAAAGGAAAGTATGTTTGTTTGTTCATCATTTGAGATGGGGAAAATAAGCCGCGCGAGGCGGCATGTAAAAAGGAAAGTATGTTTGTTTGTTCATTATTTGAGATGGGGAAAATAAGCCGCGCAAGGCGGCATGTAAAAAGGAAAGTATGTTTGTTTGTTCATCATTTGAGATGGGGAAAATAAGCCGCGCGAGGCGGCATGTAAAAAGGAAAGTATGTTTGTTTGTTCATTATTTGAGATGGGGAAAACAAGCCGCGCGAGGCGGCATGTAAAAAGGAAAGTATGTTTGTTTGTTCATTATTTGAGATGGGGAAAATAAGCCGCGCAAGGCGGCATGTAAAAAGGAAAGTATGTTTGTTTGTTCATCATTTGAGATGGGGAAAACAAGCCGCGCAAGGCGGCATGTAAAAAGGAAAGTATGTTTGTTTGTTCATTATTTGAGATGGGGAAAACAAGCCGCGCAAGGCGGCATGTAAAAAGGAAAGTATGTTTGTTTGTTCATTATTTGAGATGGGGAAAATAAGCCGCGCAAGGCGGCATGTAAAAAGGAAAGTATGTTTGTTTGTTCATCGTTTGAGATGGGGAAAACAAGCCGCGCGAGGCGGCATGTAAAAAGGAAAGTATGTTTGTTTGTTCATCATTTGAGATGGGGAAAATAAGCCGCGCGAGGCGGCATGTAAAAAGGAAAGTATGTTTGTTTGTTCATTATTTGAGATGGGGAAAATAAGCCGCGCAAGGCGGCATGTAAAAAGGAAAGTATGTTTGTTTGTTCATCATTTGAGATGGGGAAAATAAGCCGCGCGAGGCGGCATGTAAAAAGGAAAGTATGTTTGTTTGTTCATTATTTGAGATGGGGAAAACAAGCCGCGCGAGGCGGCATGTAAAAACATAAGATAGTTTAATAAAAATACTAGTTTTGGGGACTAGTGATGATGGGTTAGACCTTCTCTTTTGATTGTCCTAGGAGAAAGATCTCATTTTTGGTTTACAAGACCAATGCTTTAGTTTAAGCTACATAGGGCATTATCATTTAAGAAGTTTATTTTCTAGAAGTATAATAGATGGTATAAGGAGAAGAAAGATTAAAAAATAAAGTACTGAAGCTAGTTGGCCAATTATTATAAAGGGCTCTTCTACTGGTTGGCCGCCAATTCAGGTTAAAATAATAATATCTGAGATTAAGATTCAGAATAAGACTTGGGAGAATGGGCGGAATAATATTGTGCGTTGTTTGGACAGGTGAAGTGCTGGAATAATAAATAGTACAAGAATGGACGATAGAAGGGCTAGTACTCCACCTAGCTTATTTGGAATTGAGCGTAGAATTGCGTATGCAAAAAGAAAATATCACTCTGGTTTAATATGTGGTGGTGTAATAAGTGGGTTTGCTTGGGAGAAGTTTTCTGGGTCACCAAGAAGGTTTGGTGAGAAAAGGGCTAGTGATAATAAACAAGATAGTATAATTAGGGCACCTAAAAGGTCTTTATAAGTAAAATATGGGTGGAATGGAATTTTATCTGAGTTGGAATTCAAGCCTGTGGGGTTGTTTGAACCTGTTTCATGTAAAAAAAGCAGATGGACTAGGGAGGTTCCTATAATAATAAAGGGTAGAATAAAATGAAAGGTAAAAAATCGTGTAAGGGTAGCACTATCTACTGCAAATCCCCCCCAGATTCACTCTACAAGGGTTGTTCCGATGTACGGAATTGCAGAGAGAAGGTTGGTAATAACTGTAGCCCCTCAGAATGATATTTGTCCTCAAGGTAGCACGTATCCTATGAAGGCTGTAGCTATCGTAAGGAGTAAAAGTACAACCCCAATATTCCAGGCTTCTGAAAATAGGTATGATCCGTAGTAAAGCCCTCGTCCGATGTGAAGGTAAATACAGATAAAAAATATTGATGCACCGTTAGCATGTAGGTTTCGGATAAGTCAGCCATATTGTACATCTCGATGAATATGGGCGACGGATGAAAATGCGGATAAGATGTCTGCAGTATAGTGTATGGCTAGGAATAGACCTGTAAGGACTTGAATTACTAAGCATAAGCCAAGTAAAGACCCAAAGTTTCATCAAGCAGAAATATTTGAAGGGGTTGGAAGATCAATAAATGAGTTGTTAATAATTTTAAAGATTGGGTGTTGTTTACGTAAATTTGTAATCATTAGTTTTAATAGTTGAAGTACAACGGTGGTTTTTCAAGTCATTAGTTTTGGTTAAAGGCCAGATTAAAATTATGATATATTTAGTTGGGTTATTTCTAGTTGGTTTAGTTTTAGCTGTTGTAGGAATTGCATCTAATCCATCTCCTTATTTTGGGGCTGGTAGTTTGGTTATTGCAGCTGGTCTCGGTTGTGGGGTAATGGTATTATTAGGTATTTCTTTTATGTCTTTAATTTTATTGTTGATCTATTTAGGGGGAATATTAGTAGTTTTTGCCTATTCTGTTGCATTAGCATCAGATCCTTATCCAGAATCATGAGGTAGTGTATATGGGTATTTTGGTGTTTACATTTTTCTAGTTATTATAATAATCGGTTTGGGAAGTGGAGATTATGTTAATTATGGAGTTGTTGGGGCAGATTCGTGCGGGTTATCCGTTATTCGTTTGGATTTAAGTGGTGTGCCATTATTATACAACTTGGGTGGGTGAGGTTTGTTGATTTGTGGGTGAGTGTTGTTATTAACTTTGTTTGTTGTCTTAGAATTAACTCGGGGTTTAGTGCGTGGTAGTCTTCGTGGTGTTAGACATATACTATTATAATGAAACAGGCTAAGGTAAACATGAGGATTGAAAGGTAAAGTTTTATTAGGCCTTTCTGGGCAATAGTGTTGGCTTGAATACCTGGTAAATTTAAATGTGTAAGTCCTTTTGGGCCTACTTTTTCTAATCAGAGCAGGTCGTTAATATGAAGAGCCATATTTTGTCCTGATGAAAGAGAGATTAGTGGGGTAATACGATGTAATGTTGAATTAAAAAATGCTAGTTGATTAGAGAATTCGTGGTGCTTGGACCGTTTGTATGATGAAAGTCAAGTTGTTTTCTTTGCAATTTGGATAGCGAACAGTATGCCTATAATGGTAACAATAATTGCAGAAATTTTAATGTTTGTTGGTATTGTGGTAGGGTTTGGTTTTGTTGGTAAGATAGAGGTAATAAGGATAATACCGGTTAAAATGCTGCCAATAGCTAATCGGATGATAGGGTTAATCGTATTGAATGGTATTTCATTTATAACAGTTGTTAATATTCGTGGTGAACCTAGTTGAACAAAGAAGGTTATGCGTAGTGAGTAGGTGGCAGTTAGTATAGTAGCGAAAAGTGTAAGTAAGAGGGCTCAGGCATTTAAGTGAGAAGTGTTTATGGTTTCAATAATTGTGTCTTTCGAGTAAAAGCCTGATAGGAAAGGTGTGCCAGTGAGAGCAAGATTTCCGATTGTTAGACAAGTGGAGGTTGTAGGGAGTAATTTTTGCACTCCTCCTATTTTTCGGATATCTTGTTCATTATTAAGGTTATGAATGATAATGCCTGAGCATAGGAATAATATGGCTTTAAAGAAAGCGTGAGTTGAAATATGGAGAAAGGCAAGTTGAGGCTGGTTTAATCCAATTGTAACTATTATTAAGCCTAGTTGACTAGAGGTGGAGAAGGCAATAATCTTTTTAATGTCATTTTGTGTTAAAGCACATAAAGCAGTAAATAAGGTGGTAATTGCCCCTAAACATAGGCAGGTAGTTAAAGCTACTTCATTATTTTTAAGGAGTGGGTGAAGTCGGATAGGTAAGAATACGCCAGCTACAACTATTGTGCTTGAGTGCAATAGAGCTGAAACTGGAGTTGGGCCTTCTATGGCTGCTGGTAGTCAAGGATGAAGGCCAAATTGAGCAGATTTTCCGGCGGAGGCTAGAATTAAACCAAAAAGTGGTAAAAGGGGAGGATTTTTTATTTGGATGGTTATTTCTTGAATATTTCAGGTTGATAGGCATATGGAGAGTCAGGCTAATGCTAAAATAAAACCGATATCACCGACTCGATTAAAAATAATAGCCTGGAGGGCTGCTGTATTAGCGTCAGGGCGAGCAAATCACCATCCGATTAACATAAATGATATAATGCCTACACCTTCTCAGCCAATAAATAGCTGAAATATATTATTGGCTGTGACAAGTAGTAATATTGCCAATAAAAATACTAATAGGTATTTAAAGAATCGGTTTATGTGAGGATCTGATGACATATATCAGCTTGCAAATTCAAGAATTGATCAGGTGACAAAAAGGCTAATAGGAATAAATGAGAGAGAGTATATATCCAGGACGAGACTAATGCTAATGTCTATATTGGCGATATTAGTTCAGGTAAAGTTAGTTGTGGAGGCCTCTATCCCAAAGTTAATGAATATAGCAAGTGGAATTAGGCTTACTTTAAAAGCTAGTTGTACGGCGGTTTTTGCATATATTAAACTCCAGCCTAGTAGTAGTGGAATGGGGGTTATGGTTGTAAAAATTGGATGTAGGAGGATGAAAAAAACGGTTAGAGTAGATGTGTACAGGATAAGGTCATGTAACATTACTTTTACTTGGAGTTGCACCAAGATGTTTGGTTCCTAAAACCAATGGATTACTTTTTTCCTATATAAGTAAGAGGTCCAGGAATTTTATTCTTGGGGATTAGAGTTAGCAGTTCTAATAGTTTATACACCTCTTGGTAAATAAGAAATTTAACATTTCTTTTTCTAGGGTCACAGTCTAGTGTTTTTATAAACTATATTTACAGGTAAAAAGGCCTGAGATTAACTCAGGTTTTGTAATTAATAGACCTATAGGTAGAAGGTGAAGGAGAAGGGTTAGATGTTCACGAGTATAAGTTGGGATCAATACGTTGAATTGGGTGGATATTTTTCCTCGTTGGGTTATTAAGAATATATAAAGAGAATAAATTGCGGTAATTAATGTTCCAGTTCCTGTAATGAGGATGGTTATTGGTGATCAGTTAAATAGGGCTGAAATAATAAGTAGTTCTCCTATTAGATTAATAGATGGTGGTATTGCTATGTTTGTCAGGTTGATCAATAGTCACCAAGTCGTTATTAGTGGTAGAGCAAGTTGTAGGCCACGAACCAAGATTAGGGTTCGTGTATGAGTTCGTTCATAGTTAGTGTTTGCTAGGGTAAATAAGGCTGAGGATGTCAGTCCGTGTGCAGTTATTAATGTTATAGCTCCTGTTAAACCCCATGGTGTTTGTAGTATAATAGCAGCAATGACCAAGCCTATATGGCTAACAGAGGAGTATGCAATTATAGCCTTTAGATCTGTTTGTCGTAGGCAGATTGAGCTGGTTATTAGAATACCTCAAAGAGCAAGAATTATGATCGGGATTATTGTGGATGCTGGGTGTGGTAATAATACTAATGATATTCGAATTAGGCCGTACCCCCCAAGTTTTAGGAGAATTGCAGCTAGAACTATTGATCCTGCAATTGGGGCCTCAACGTGTGCTTTTGGGAGTCAAAGATGGAGGCCGTAGAGAGGTAATTTTACTATAAATGCTAATAATGAGGCTAATCAGAGTAGGCAGTTGGAGTTTGTTGGTAGAAGTTCTGGTTGATAGAAGAATAGCAGTTCTATTGAAGCGTGGAGGTGTTTGTTGTTTAGGTATAGAAGCGTGATAAGCAAGGGTAGAGAGCTTGCTAGGGTGTAGAATAAGAAATATAAGCCTGCGTTTAAGCGTTCTGCTTGATTGCCCCAGCGTGTAATAATAATTAAGGTTGGAATTAGAGTTGCTTCAAATAAAATAAAAAATAAAACATAATTAGAGGTTGAGAAGGTTATAATTAGGGTTGTTTGTAGAGTTATTAGGGTAAATAAGAATATGCGTTTTCGGTTGGTTGGCTCAGTTTTCAGGTGGTTTTGGCTTGCTAGTAGTATTAGTGGTAGTAGTCAACAAGAAAGAATAATAAGTGGGGAGGAAATGGAGTCGTTAGAAAAATATGGTGATGTATTAAATGTTTTCGTAAGTATGGGTATATCAAATAGTGTCAGGCTGATAAAGGATAATATTATTGAGTATGAAGTGAGGGTTATAAAGAGAAGATTTGGGTTAAGTAACAGGGTTGATGGAATTATAAAAGCCGTGGGAATAATAATCTTTAGCATTTTAGTAGACTTAGTGTTTTTATATGATCTGTACCATGAGTTCGCGAGGTGGCAACTAGTAGAGCTAAGCCTGTGCTTGCTTCACAGGCAGATATTGCAAGTAATAAGATTGGTAGGATGGTAATAATTGGAAGGCTAAGTAGTGACACAAGTGTAGTTATTATTAAATAAAGGGTAAGCATTACTGCTTCAATACAAATTAAGATTAATATTAAATGTGTTCGATGAAAGGACAATCCTAATAGCGCAAGTAGAAATGAGGTACAAAATAGAAGTAAGACTAAGGTCATGGTTAGGGGCTCTGGTTTAATCGGAATTTATTAAGTCGAAATTAATAGTCTTATTTAGACTAACCACTAATTCAGCTCAGTCTAATCCACCTTGCTTCCACTCATAAATAAGTCCTGCAGTGAGCATAATAATAATTAATGAGGCTCACGAGAGAGTATTTAAGGGATGTGTTAGGTTAATTGCTCATGGGGTTGGTAAGAGAAGGGCAATTTCTAGGTCAAAAAGGAGAAACAGGATTGCTACTAAGAAAAACCGAATTGAGAAAGGGAGTCGTGCGGACCCAAGTGGGTCAAATCCACATTCGTAGGGGGATAGCTTTTCTGTGTCTGGAAGTATCTGTGGTAGTCAGAAGCTAATTAATATTAAAAGTAGAGAAATTAATGTGGTTAGTGCTAGTATATTTATTAAACCCATTACTTTTTCTTAGAGCTATCTAAGATTGGATGAGTGGAAGTCATCTATATTCTTTATATTAAAAAAGTATGAGCCTCATCAGTAGATTGAAACATAAAGGAAGAGTCATACGACATCTACAAAATGTCAGTATCAGGCGGCTGCTTCAAAGCCAAAATGGTGAGTTGTTGTAAAATGATATAGAGTTTGTCGGATAAGACAGGCAAGGAGAAAAGTTGAGCCGATAATAACATGGAGGCCGTGGAATCCTGTAGCAACAAAGAATGTAGTTCCGTATACGCTGTCGGAGATTGAAAAAGATGTTTCGTAGTATTCGCTAGCTTGTAGCACGGTAAAGTAAAGTCCGAGAAGGATGATTAGGCTAAGTGCTTGGATTGCTTCTTTTCGTTGTCCTTCTATAATAGCATGGTGAGCTCATGTAACTGTAACACCAGATGCTAGTAGGACAGCGGTGTTTAATAGAGGGACTTCAAAGGCATTTAGTGGTTGAATTCCAGTTGGTGGTCATTGACCTCCTAGTTCTGGGGTTGGGGCCAAGCTTGAGTGATAAAAAGCTCAAAAGAAGCCCATGAAAAAAAGTACTTCTGAGGCAATAAATAAAATTATGCCAAGTCGTAGGCCTTTTTGAACAGGTAGTGTGTGATGTCCTTGGTATGTTCCTTCCCGAATGATGTCTCGTCATCATTGTTGTATGGTTAAAAGTAAAATAATAAGGCCGAGATATAAGATATTTAGATTATTGTAGTGAAACCACATTGCAAGTCCTGACGTTATTAATAGGGCTGCAATGGCTCCAGTTAATGGCCAAGGGCTTGGGTCTACTATGTGGAATGGATGTGTTTGGTGAGTCATTAGATATTTTCTTGTAAATAAAGTGTTAGGAGGAGAACAAAAACATATGCCTGGATTAAGGCAACAGCTATTTCAAGACACGTTAATAAAATTAAGACTACGAGGGTTACTATTGCAGTTGTAGTTATAGAGCCTAGTATGAATATTACGGCTGTTGAAGTAAGTTGAATTAGTAAGTGGCCAGCTGTTAGATTAGCTGTAAGACGTACGCCTAGTGCAATTGGACGAATAAGTAAGCTTGTTGTCTCAATTAGGACTAATATTGGAATTAGTAGATTTGGGGTGCCCTCTGGAAGGAGATGACCTAGTGTAATAGTAGGTTGATTACGTAAGCCAATTAAAATAGTTGTTAATCATGCTGGGATAGCTAAGGCTATATTTATTGATAGTTGAGTTGTTGGTGTAAAGGTATACGGTAGTAAGCCAAGTGTATTAAGTAGAATTAATAGAAGTAATAATGCCATTAATATGCTTGCTCATTTATGACCTTTTATGTTAATTGGTAGTATTATTTGTTTTGTTGCGCTGAAGATGAATAAGGATTGGATGGTTGCATATCGGCTCTGAATAAGGCGGTTGGTTGTGAATCAAATTAATAAGGGGAATAATATAGATGGCATTATTAGTGGAATGCCTAGTATGCTGGGAATGTTGAATTGGTCAAAAAAACTTAGGATCATGGTCAGATTCAGTTAGAGTTGGAAAGTTGCTTAGTGTATTGTGGAGTTGTAAGTTTAGGGTTACTATTTAGAATTTTTATAGTTGTGGTTAGTAGAGTTATTCAAGTTAGTAAAAAAATTATGAATCAAGGATTTGGGTTAAGTTGTGGCATTCACTAAGGAAGGTAGTCTTCCTCTCTAGCTTAAAAGGCTAGTGCTGGAGGTAGCTTCTTAGTGATGAGTTAATTATTATTTTTGATCAAGTTTCAAAATATTTTAATGGGGTTGATTCAATAACAATAGGTATAAAGCTGTGATTTGAGCCACAGATTTCTGAACATTGGCCATAAAATAGGCCCGGGTAGGATGTAATTATAATAGTTTGATTTAATCGGCCTGGTACTGCGTCCGTTTTAATGCCAAGTGCTGGGACTGCTCATGAGTGAAGAACATCTTCTGCTGAAATTAAAACTCGAATAGGAGAGTCCAATGGGACAACAATTCGATGGTCAACTTCTAATAAGCGAAAGTTTCCAGGACTAAGGTCGTAGGTTGGTACCATGTATGAATCAAATGTTAGGTTTTCGTAGTCTGTATATTCGTAGCTTCAATATCATTGGTGACCAATGGCTTTGATAGTTAAGTGTGGGTTATTTACTTCGTCTATTAAGTAAAGAATTTGAAGTGATGGGAGTGCAATCAAAATCAGAATAATTGCGGGTAAAATAGTTCATACTATTTCTACTTCCTGGGCGTCTATAGAGCTAGTGTGTGTAAGTTTTGTTGAGAGTATGAGGCTAATAATATATAATACTAAAGCGCTAATTAAAAAGACAACCATTAGTGCATGATCATGAAAGTGGAGAAGCTCCTCTATGATCGGGGAAGCTGCGTTTTGAAAGCCTAGCTGCGTAGGGTGTGCCATTAAGGCTCACAGGATTTTAACTTGTAATTTAGCACTGACAGAGCTATGTAATTTGTTTACTAGAACCTTATCAGGGGAGAAACATAATAGGTAATGTGGTTGGTTTGAAACCAGTTAAAGGGGGTTCGAGTCCACCCTCCCTTGGAGTTTGTACGTAAGTTGGTTCTTCATATGTATGGTATGGAGGGGGACAACCATGAAGTCACTCTAAGTTAGTATTAGTTAATTCTAGAGCTATGACTTCACGTTTAGCTGCTAAAGCTTCTCAAATAATATATATTATTATTACTACAGCAGTTAGTGAAATAAGAGATCCAATTGATGAAATAGAGTTTCAAAGAGTATAAGCATCTGGATAATCCGAATAGCGTCGAGGTATTCCTGCTAGTCCAAGAAAGTGTTGTGGGAAAAATGTTATGTTAACCCCTGTAAATATAACACCAAATTGGATTTTTGTTCATGTACTGTGTAGGGTGAAGCCTGTAAATAAAGGGAATCAATGAACAAATCCTCCCATAATTGCGAACACAGCTCCTATTGATAAAACATAGTGAAAATGTGCAACTACGTAGTAAGTATCATGGAGAACAATGTCTAGTGATGAGTTAGCTAGGATAATGCCTGTTAGGCCACCAACTGTAAAGAGAAAGATAAAACCAAGAGCTCACAGCATAGCTGCGTCTCATTTAATTGTTCCTCCATGGAGAGTAGCAAGTCAGCTAAAGACTTTTACTCCTGTGGGGATGGCAATAATTATAGTGGCTGAGGTAAAATATGCTCGGGTGTCTACGTCTATGCCGACTGTAAATATATGGTGAGCTCAAACAATAAAGCCGAGAAATCCAATTGATATCATGGCTCAAACTATTCCCATATATCCGAATGGTTCTTTTTTCCCTGCATAATAGGTGACAATGTGTGAAATTATACCAAATCCTGGGAGAATAAGGATATATACTTCAGGATGTCCAAAGAATCAAAATAAGTGTTGGTATAGAATTGGGTCTCCCCCTCCTGCGGGATCAAAGAAGGAGGTATTTAAATTACGATCTGTTAGAAGTATTGTGATTCCTGCAGCTAATACAGGGAGAGAAAGGAGAAGTAGAACAGCTGTAATAAGAACAGATCAAACAAATAGAGGGGTTTGGTATTGTGTTATGTTTGGGGGTTTTATATTAATACAGGTTGTAATAAAGTTAATTGCGCCTAAAATTGAAGAAACACCGGCTAAATGGAGGGAAAAAATTGTTAAATCAACAGATGCTCCTGCATGGGCTAAATTTCCAGCCAGAGGGGGGTATACAGTTCAGCCAGTGCCAGCACCAGCTTCAATGCTTGATGATGATAATAATAATAATAAAGATGGTGGTAGAAGTCAAAAGCTTATATTATTTATTCGAGGAAATGCTATATCAGGGGCACCAATTATTAATGGGATTAATCAGTTACCAAACCCGCCAATTACTACGGGTATTACTAGAAAAAAGATTATTACGAAAGCATGGGCTGTAACGACCACGTTATATACTTGATCGTCGCCAAGAAGGCTCCCAGGTTGACTTAGTTCTGTTCGAATAAGGAGACTAAGAGCTGTTCCGACTATACCAGCTCAGGCACCAAAGAGGAGGTATAAGGTGCCGATATCTTTGTGATTTGTTGAAAAAAGTCAACGAGCTATGGACACAGGTAGGATGGCCGAGGTAGGTGGGAGGTTGTAAACCTCTTTATGTGGGTTTTACTCCCGCTGCTACCAGTAGTCCTGTGGTATTTACGCCAAAATGCAAATTTGGAGAAGCACCCAAAAGTGCCGGGGCTTTCCCCGTTTTTTTTCCAACGGGGAAAGCGGATGGAAGCCCGCTGGGTTGAGGTTTTTAGCTGTTAACTAAATTTTTGCAGGATCGAGGCCTGCCCATCTAGAAAGGCCTTAACTTAATTAAAGTGTTTGAGTTGCATTCAGAGGATGTATAATAAAATTATACAGGTCTTATCAGAAACTAGAGTTTTTACCCTATTTTAGGCTTTGAAGGTCTATGGTTTAAATGTAACCTAAGTTTCTAGAAATAAATAAGGGGGGTAATTGGAATCACAAAGAATGTAGTAATAATAGTGGGAATTGGAAAAATAAGTTTGGTGGGTTTAAACCGTCATTTTATTGTGCTGTTTGTCATGTTTGGTGAAGTAGTTAATGTTGTAATAAATGTTAAACGTGTATAAAATAAGAGGCTTAGAAGAGAGGTAAAGGCAATAAAGACGGCTGTTGGAATAAGATGGTTGTGGGTTAATTCCTGTAAAATAAATCATTTAGGTGGGAAGCCTAGGAGTGGGGGTAGGCCACCTAGTGTTATTAGTGTAAACATTGTTATAGTTGAGAGTGCAGGAGAAATAGTTCATAGAACTCCTAGATCTTTGGTAGTCTTTGTTGTTGTATTAATTATCGTTGTAAAGAGAGAGATAGTCATTAAAAGATATGTCAGTAGGGTAAATAGGAGAAGTTTCTTGGATGTAGTTATGATGGCTGCTATTCATCCGAGGTGGGCAATTGATGAGAATGCTATAATTTTTCGTAGCTGGGTTTGGTTTAATCCTGACCATCCAGCAATTAAAGTTGAAGTAATTGCTAAGATGAGTAGGGTTGAGTTTGGGAGTTGATGCGAGACGACTAGTAGGATGGCTATGGGTGGTAGTTTTTGCACTGTTGTGATTATTAGAGCAGTGGTTATGTCCGTTCCTTGTGTTACTTCAGGAAGTCAGAAGTGTAGTGGGGCAAGCCCTAATTTTATAGCTAGGGCTAGGGTTAATATGGTGGGGGCAGGGTGTACAGTGATCTGTGTAATATCTCATATTCCTGTGTACCATGCATTAAAAATACTAGAAAATAGAATTATTGATGAGGCAGTAGCTTGGATAATAAAATATTTTGTTGCTGCTTCAGTAGCTCGTGGGTGGTGTTGTTTTGCTAGTATGGGGATGATAGCTAGGGTATTAACTTCTAACCCCACTCATGCTAGAAATCAGTGATAACTAGAAGCGGTAATAATTGTCCCTAGGGATACGCTAGAGATAAATAGAAAAATAATATTAGGGTTCATTAGTAAAGGTTGGAATTAACCAACATGTTTGGGGTATGGGCCCAAGAGCTTAATTAGCTGACCTTACTAGAAGTTAGTATAGTGGTAGTACATGGATTTTTGGAGTTCAAGGTGTGGGTTCAAGCCCCATGGTTCTAAGGAGGTGAGGGGGTTGAATCCCTGTTGTTTACTCTATCAAAGTAATCCCTAAGTTCTCGGGCACACATCCTGATTATACTATATTGGGGGTAGGCCTGAGAGTGCAATTGGAAGGGAAATATACCATAAGTAAAATGCTAGGGTAGCGGGTAAAAACTGTTTTCATAATAGGTGCATTAACTGATCATATCGAAAGCGTGGATAAGAAGCCCGGATTCATAGAAAGGCTATAGTTAGTATAGTTGATTTAAGTATTAAGTCGATTGTGAATAGGTTTAATTGTGTTGATATATTAGGACTAAAAAATAGGATGCACGAAAGTGTGTTTATTATTAAAATATTTATATATTCAGCCAGAAAAAATAATGCGAATGGTCCAGCTGAATATTCAACATTAAATCCTGATACGAGTTCTGATTCTCCTTCTGTTAGATCAAATGGTGCACGATTTGTTTCTGCTAGGGTTGATACAAACCATATTATAGCAAGGGGTCACATGGGTAAAATTAACCAGGTATTTTCTTGGGTAATAATAATAGTTTGTATAGTAAAAGTGCCTGTTATCATAATGATAGATAGTAAGATAATGCCAAGTGTGACTTCGTATGAGATTGTTTGTGCGATAGCTCGCAAAGATCCTATTAGGGCATATTTTGAGTTTGATGCTCAGCCAGATCATAAGATAGTATAAACAGTTATACTAGATAAGGCTAATATGAATAAGACACCTAAGTTTATATCTGCTATTGAATAAGGTAGGGGGAGTGGAGTTCATATTATTATAGCCAGCAGTAAAGCAAGAGTTGGGGAAATAATGAATAGAATAGGTGATGCATGTGTTGGACGGATGGGTTCTTTAATAAATAGTTTAATGCCGTCAGCAACTGGCTGAAGAATTCCTAATGGTCCTACCATATTTGGGCCTTTTCGTAGTTGTATGTAGCCTAGAATTTTTCGTTCGAGCAGGGTTAGGAAGGCTACAGCAATTAAGATAGGAACAATGAATAAAATTGGGTTTATAATATTTAAAATAAAAGAGGTCATTATTAAGAAGGGAATTTGCTTCCCTGTATAAAGATTTTAGGTCTTTTGCATAACTTGGCTCTGCCACCTTAACAAGTCTAGTGTGACTGCCAGATGGCGTAAATTCCACTTTAGAAAAGATCAGTGGTTAAGTAGGCTAGGACGCGTCATTGGTGTGGGTCCTATTATTTTGGTCCTTTCGTACTAAAAATAATGCCTCATAGATAGAAACTGACCTGGATTTCTCCGGTCTGAACTCAGATCACGTAGGACTTTAATTGTTGAACAAACAAACCTTTAATAGCGGCTGCACTATTTGGGTGTCCTGATCCAACATCGAGGTCGTAAACCCCCTTGTCGATAGGGACTCTAGAAGGGGATGGCGCTGTTATCCCTGGGGTAACTTGGTTTATTAGTCATAGGTGTTTATAGGTAACTTATGGGTCTATTTTACCTATTTGAAGTATATTTCTTATTAGGTGAAGAAGTTTTTGGAGGTTTTTTTGTACTCCGAAGTCGCCCCAACTAAAAATTCAGTGGACATTGTGGTGTTTTGATTTTTAAGCTCCACAGGGTCTTCTCGTCTTATGTAATTATACCAGCTTTTGTACTGGTAAATCAATTTCATTGACCAATCGTAAGAGACAGTTAAACCCTCATTTAGCCTTTCATACTAGTCTTTATTTAAAAGACAAGTGATTATGCTACCTTTGCACGGTTAGGGTACCGCGGCCGTTTAAGAAGTCACTGGGCAGGCGGAACCTTTAATACTTGTAAAGCTAAAGGCTATGTTTTTGGTAAACAGTTGAGATTTTTAGTTTGCCGAGTTCCTTTTTCGATTTTTTGTCTTTCCTTATAGCACTCCTGAGTCGGAGTAACAAGTTTTTGGTTACATCCTTCTGGTGGGTAGAGGTAAGTGGTTAAGTTGTTAATGATCAGTAGTTGTTCTATGTTGACTTAAAGGGGTGCGAGGAGAAATAATTGTTTCTTATTACTAATTTTAGCAGTAGTATTTCTATTTTTATAGAATAACTCTTGGTGAGTCTGGAGGGCTGAATGGGTTAAGAAATTGTTTAATTAGTGCTGTAACGCATTTAGTGGTGGCTGCTTTGAGGCCTACTGGCTTTGGGCTTAATGTGAGTTTGGCTCTCAGTTCGGGCTGTATCCCGGTTTAATGGGGCTGTACCCCCATTAAGTTTCTTTAGGTATTATGGTGAGGGGGGGGGTTTGACTCAAGTAATACCTAAAGTTGAACTTAAATTCTATTATGAGTAACCAGCTATCACCAAGCTCGATTGGCTTTTTGCCTCTATTTTTAAGTCTTCCCGCTCTTTTGCTACAGAGATGGGTGTGCTCTAGTTAAAAGCTGCTCAAAAATAGCTCGTTTGGTTTCGGGTTTATAGGCTAAAGGTCTCTTTGTCTACTGAAAGTTTGCTAGACCATGATGCAAAAGGTACAGGGGTTAATCTTTGCTGTTTTTTGCTTAAATTTTTTCATTGTTCTTTCATTATTCCCTTGCGGTACTTAATAGGCTAAATTGGTTGGGGTTTAATCTCATTTACTGGCCAATATAAATGTTTTGATTTAAGGTTAAAGTGTTTTAGTAGGTAGATTTAGCTTTGTGGGTGGGCACAAAAAAGTCTTAGTTGACATCTCCTAGGTGTAAGCTAGGTGCTTTAATAAGCTATTTTTTGTTAGTCCAAGCACACCTTCCGGTACGCTTACCATGTTACGACTTACCTCTTCTATGTCGAAGTCTTTGTTTATTTAGGTTTATATATTCTGTTGAAGAGGGTGACGGGCGGTGTGTACGCGTCCCAGAGCGTTGTTAAAATGAATACTCTAATTTATTTTACTACTAAATTCACCTTCATATTTTGTTTCATGAAATTTTCCGTAATTTTTTATAATTAAAAAATGTAGCCAATCTCTTCCTTAACATTTGCTACACCTTGACCTGACGTGTTAGTGGGGCTATTTTGTCTACTATTTATCCCTCATGGGGTAGGCTGATTGACGGCGGTATATAGGCTGGTTGGTGCTAGTTAAGGTTGGGTGGAGCGGGGGGTATCGATTATAGGACAGGCTCCTCTAGGTCGATATGGGACACCGTCAAGTCCTTTGAGTTTCAAATTTTTCATTTGTAATTCTCTGGCGGAGAGCGGTATGTGGTTTAATCTCAGTGTTTAATGCTAAGCATAGTAGGGTATCTAATCCTAGTTTGTCTCTTAGCTTTCGTGAGTTCAAGGGTATTTTATTAAAAATGTTTGTGTGGTTTTCTCTACTCCCTAAAGTATTTTATAACTAGGTGTGTAGATTTAAGCATTTTTATTAGAATAAAGTCTCTAGTCACATTTTACGCCGTTAATCGTTGTCTGGGGCTTTTCGTATAACCGCGGTGGCTGGCACGAAATTAACCAGCCCGGAGGATATTATAGCTGAATCAAGTTTTCACTTATGGTTCAATATTTACTACTGCTGATTACCCGTGAGGGTGTGGCGTAGCAAGACGTTGTGGGCTCAAGGTGGGTGCCTGATATCTGCTCCACGTTTCTTTGTAGAAGTTATGGGCATTTTCACTGGTATGTTGAAGCTTGCATGTATAAACTTAATAAAAAACAACGGTTAGCCCAGGACCAAAACTGTTGTTGGTGGGGGTTTTTCTGTTCCCCGTCTCGGCAACTTCAGTGCCGTGCTTTAAAAAATTAAGCTACAATAAC